AGGGCCCCTCGAAAGTTCGATGCAAATAAACGAATTTTTGTTCTACGTCTACGAGCTATATATCCCCGTCTAATTCTAGTCATTGAATAGATGAAACTTCCACCGAATAACGAATTTTTTTCTTTTCTTTCAGTTATTCCTTTCCCCTTTCCTAATCTATTAAGAACAAAACGTATTTTTCCAATGTATAAAAAAAAAATTCCAAGGGCTTTGGCTACTATAACCTTCCTGACCGCCATTTTTTCTTTTTTTTAGGCATTTCAATGCGTAATAAAGAAATTCTATTGTGTTATAGGTGTAAAAAATGGATAAAGAAATAGCGGATTCCTTCGTTTCTATGGTGCCTTCCTAAACGGTGAGGTCTTCTCTATACACCGGAGCCTTTACTTCATTTAATCAACGTTATTGGTAACTTGTATAGTTCACCCTTTTTGGCCCTACCTATTAATTATCCAGCAATAGGCCTTTCACAATGAGATCTACCTATACAGTAACGGTATTTAATTATGAAACTTAGCTGGGTAGCTGACCCTCTTAGTCCGTTCTTGCCAGAGTAGGAGCTTAATCTTTATGCCTTTTTTATTTTATTTATTTTTTTTATTTATATTTATTAAAAAGTAAGTAAATTAAAATTAAATAAGTAAAAATGAAATAAATTGAATTTAATTAAAAAAAAATTCAAATTAAATAAGTAAATAAGAAAGTAAATAAAAAAAATTTTCCTCCGCTTAATGGCTAACCATTTGCTACCAATGGAGAATTTCTTCTCATCTTAAATTGAGATTTGCACCAACGGAAACCATAAAATTTATTCACAATGTAGGAATGTGATATCTTTTTTTATTATTTTTTTTATATAGTGAATGGAGTCCCTTCTTACATTCTATACTATTCACCGGTACTGATCATTGATACTGGAAAGTTTTTTTCTTGCTTTTGTACCAGCGCATGGTATGATCTAAACGAGTCGCACATACACCCGAGTACATGTTCCTCGACGTTGAGGGCATCCCCGAAGAGCGGGGGATTTCGTGGCATTTCTGATTGGCTGTCTTGTATTTCTAATAAGTTGTTTAATAGTTGGCATGCTGAATTTATACATAATGGGGCTGGTTTAGATTGATCCTAACCGGAGAATTCTGAATTACTTCCAGTTATTCGAATAGTAAAATCATAGATAAAATCTCAAATTGCGTATTTGTGTGAAATCCGTCTTATTTTCATTCAACTCCTACAAGATCAACAATTCCATAAGCTTGTGCTTCTGTTGCTGACATAAAAGTATCTCTTTCCATGTCTTTGGATACAACCCAAAGGGGTTTGCCCGTTCTTTGTGCATAAACCATTGTGAGGGTTTCACGCAGTACCAGCACTTCTTCCGTTTCCATGACAGTTTCTCTGATGTTTGCATCATAAAACAAACAAGCAGGTTGGTGCATCATTACCCTGATGATATAACATAATCAAAAGTTCTTCTACCTCGCATGATGAAGCGAAGAGAAAAGAAAGATAAAGACTAATATAATAGGAAAAAAGATAGAATTGAACAACCGTACGGGCATCTTTGATGCATTGCATATGCATACGGCTTTACAATAAAAATGACCCTTACCCTCCAACCCTCCAAAAAAGAGAAAGAAAGAGAAAAGTAAAATATACCAGACCCTGGTGGGTTAAATGATCAAATGGCCACCCTTCCTTTTTACTTTTTCTTTTTGAATAGTTAAAAACTACTATGATGGCTCCGTTGCCTTATATTATTATAATATTAATTATATTATTATTATAATTTATAATATTATATTAACTAAATATTATAGTAATATATTTATTCATTATTATTATTATTAATATTTATTATTATAATTATATTTATTAAATATTTAATTATTATTATATTAATTAATATATATGAGTATATTCATTCATTATTGCTATTATTATTATTCTATTTTTTATTAATTTATTAATATATTCATTTTTTTTTTTTTTTTTTTGTGATTCAGCAATCCCAAAGTTTCTTTTTGAGACAATCAAAGAAAAAATCTTGTTTTTTTCGCACTCCTTGCATAACTGCATAACATAATAACATAATCTAAATATTTTTAAGAGCCTTCTGGTGTGAACAAAAAAGGTTTGTGACGCTGAGCTGGGCTCCCGATAAATAAGAGAAAATCGGAAATACCCTTTCTCCCATACTACTCTCTCGATACATAATCTAATGTTTTGAAAAAACAATGAAAAATTTTATTATTATCATATCGAATTCGAAGTGCCATGCTATTTTTACTTAATATATATTCCTATTTCATAGGGCGAAGGCATAGTCTTCTTTTTTCTCTTAAATCATTGGCGCCAAGCGTGAGGGAATGCTAGACGTTTGGTAATTGCTCCTCCGAGCAAGATAAAAGATCCCATTGAAGCGGCTAACCCCATGCCTACTGTATGGACATCTGCTTGTACAAATTGCATAGCATCATAAATCCCTATTCCAGGTATT